TGTAAGAAAGACTAAGGGATAGTCTTCGGGCTCATAACCCGAGAAAAGTGAGTTCGAGTCTCACTCTTACAAAACTGCCCCTACCTCTTATTGAAGAAAACTAAAAAAAAAGAAGATGGCTAAGATAAACTAAAATCAGACGACAGACCCTTCGAAACGGCGAAAAGACGCATTAGTTGTTGCTTCTGCGGAAAAGCGAGCCTGAGGTTTGAATTGAAACATCTTAATACCGAGTAAAAATCAAACGAGATTCCGAGAGTAGTGGCGAGCGAAGTTGGAGTTGTGTAAAAAGGGATCATAGATCTAGACTAAACGTTAGTTTATACTGATAGTAAGAGTACTGTAAAGGAAAGTTGAAAGAGAGTTGAAAAGAGCTGGAATCTTTTTTTTTAAAGCAGCTTTAAAACAGCGTACCTTTTGTATAATGGGTAAAAGAGATTAATTTGGCATATTTAAAAAAGGAAAATTAAAAGAAGTTTTTTTAGTCAAAATACCCGAAACCAAGTGATTTAATCATGAATAGTAAATAAGAGCGAACTGGTGGTTGTGGCAAAACCCTCAGAAGATTTGTGATTAGGGGTGAAAAACCAATCGAACCTGGATATAGCTGGTTTTTTGCGAAAACTATTTGAGTAGTGCCCTTTTTTGCTTTATTTTTTTTGTAATAAAATAAAAAATCAAATAAAAAAAAAGTAGACAAACAAAAAATGAAAAGATTTTTTGTTAAAAGAGAAAGCTCAAAGTAGAAGTTAAAATCGTTTATTTCTTTTTAGTGTAAAAAAAAAAATAAGGCCTAGACAATAAAAAAGTAGGCTTAGAGCCAGCCATCTTTTAAAAAGTGCGTAGTTGTTTATTTAACAATCTAGTTTTTTTTTTAGTTTTGGTGGCTAAAATAAAATCAAAACTCTGCAAATAGAACTTTTTAATAGCAAAATATACCGTTTTTCAGTAGAAACAATTTTTACATGAGTAATCTTAATATATTATTTTTTTCTTTATATTACCACTTTTGGGTTATACAGGCCCTTAGAATTCTTTTATGGGAATTTTTTTTTAATATATTATATCAGGAAAAAGCAAAAAGAGGAGCTGTTTTTCTAACTAAAGAAAGAAAAAAAAAAGAGACACATTTTTTTAAGGAACTCGGCAAAAGAGAACTTCGACTGTTTACCAAAAACATAGCTTTTTGATTTTTATAAAAGGTGAGACCTGCCCCATGGTTGGATCTAAAAAAGTTTGTTTTGCTTATTAATAAAGACAATTAAATGGCCGCGGTAACACTAACTGTGAAAATGTAGCGTAATCAATTGTTAATTAATTGTTGACCGGTATGAATGGTGTCACGAAAGTTTCTCTGTCTTAAAAAAATACTTAATGAAATTGAATTTGTAGTGAAGATGCTACATTAAAATTGTAAGACGAGAAGTCCCCATGGAACTTTACTGAGGGCTTAGGGTTTTCTATAAGCGGGACAGTTTTGTTGGGGCGACAGTTTTTTAAAAAGTAACAAAAACGAACTATGGCGTAGCTTCACCCTGAAAAATTTTTTAAGGGACATTTTTGGTGTGTTTTATGATCCGTTGTTTGGAATGAAAAAAACAACGAAAACAAATAAAAGTTACCCTGGGGATAACAGCGCAATAACGTTTGAGAGTTAATTAACGACGGTGTTTGCGACCTCGATGTTGAATTGCAGCGTCCTAGGAAGTAGTCACTCCTAAGGGTTGGTTTGTTCACCCATTAAAGCTGTACATGATTTGAGTTAAAAACGTGGTAACACAGTTTAGTTTCTATCTACAATGATAAACATAGTTATTTTGTTTTTTCGTACGAAAGGATCAAAACTTAATAGTTCTCTAAAGACAACTATTCTTTAAATTAGGATTGCTTCTAAAAAAAAAAAGAAATAACTTTTGTTTGGTTTTATTTTTATTCTCTAGCTATTAGATTTAGGTTTTATTTTAGAAAAAAAAGAAATAATTTTTGTTTGGTTTTATTCATGTATCTTTTAATTTTATTTTTCCCTTTAGTCGGATCAATTTTAACTAGTTGTTTTGGGAGGCATATAGGAGAAAAGGGAGCAGGGATTTTAACTTCATGTTGTTTAATTATCGGATTGTCTTATTCTGTTTTAGTTGGAATAGAAGTTCTATTTGATTCAACGGTAACATTTCTTAGCCTATGAAAGTGATTTGACTCTGGGTTTTTTCTTGTTTTTTTTGATTTGCAGTTTGATGGTTTAGTTGCAGTTATGTTGTTTGTGGTTTATCTTGTTTCTACTTTGGTTCATGTTTTTTCTATTGCTTATATGCGAGGGGACCCTCATGTGCCTCGGTTTATGGCATACCTTTCTTTGTTTACCTTTTTAATGGGGGTTTTAGTCACTAGCGCTAATTTTCTTCAATTGTTTATTGGGTGAGAAGGGGTTGGTCTCTGTTCTTATTTATTAATTAATTTTTGACTAACAAGACTTGAGGCAAATCGAGCAGCAATTAAAGCCATGTTGGTTAATAAAGTTGGGGACATAGGCTTGCTTTTAGCAATGTTCCTTCTTTGAAAAAATTTTGGGTCTTTAGATTTTTCTTCTGTTTTTAACTTAGTTTCTCCTACTAAGGAAGTTTTTTTTATTTGTTTATTTTTATTTTTTGGGGTAATGGGGAAGTCGGCTCAATTAGGGTTACATACTTGGCTGCCGGATGCCATGGAGGGTTGTTGGGCCTCTTAATCAAAAAATTGATTAAAAAAACCACTATGCACAGGAAAGACAATTGTTCACCAGTGGGCAATAAAATGTTTGTTTTACTGCTTAAGAGACTTTATGTGGTCTACTTTTTTTTGTTTGATTAAAGCTGTTTTTGTTATTGTTCCTTTACTTATTGCTGTGGCCTTTTTAACTTTAGCAGAACGAAAAATCTTAGGGTATATGCAAATGAGAAAAGGGCCAAATGTTGTAGGGGGCGGGTTACTTCAGCCTTTTGCAGATGGGATAAAATTATTTCTTAAAGAAATGGTCGTTCCTCATCAGGCAAGTGCTTTTGTTTACTTTTTTGCCCCAGTTGCTTCTTTTACACTAGCATTTATTGTTTGGGGGATTCTTCCTTATGGAAGAGGAATTGGCATAAGTGATTTTAATATTGGTCTTTTGTGGGTTTTAGCCATTTCTTCTATAAGTGTTTATGCTGTTTTAATGTCTGGGTGGGGAAGTCGTTCAAAATATGCTTTTTTAGGGGCTATTCGCGCGGCTGCGCAAATGATAAGTTATGAGGTTTCGATTGGGTTGATCTTGATTTCTGTTCTTTTATGTGTTGGCTCTTTGGCTTTTAACAAAATTGTTTTGGCACAAAATTTTATTTGATTCTTTATTCCTTTTTTTCCTATTGTTGTAATGTTTTTGGTTTCTATTTTAGCAGAAACAAATCGTGCCCCATTTGATTTAACGGAAGGAGAATCGGAGCTTGTTTCGGGCTATAATGTTGAATATGCCTCTATGTCTTTCGCTTTATTTTTTTTAGCAGAGTATGCACATATTATTTTTATGAGTTGTTTGACTATTCTTTTGTTTTTTGGAGGGTGGTTGGGTTTTCCCTTTGGTTTGAAAGTTGTTTTTATTGTTTGTTTTTTTTTATGGGCACGAGCATCTTTTCCTAGAATTCGATATGACCAGTTAATGGCCCTATTATGAAAGGGGTATTTACCTTTTAGTTTGGGGGTTGTTCTTTTTGTTGCTAGTGTTTTGTTTGGGTTTAACGGTCCTTCTCCAATATAGGAATGCCATTACGAAAAGATAATCCGATTTTATCTCCCGTCAATGGGTTTCTCGTAGACTTGCCCTCTCCTTCAAATATAAGTTATTTTTGAAACTTTGGGTCTTTAATAGGACTGTGTTTAGTTTTACAAATTATATCAGGGTGTTTTTTATCGATGCATTATTGTTCAGATGCGTGTTTTGCGTTTGCTTCTATTGGGCACATAATGCGCGATGTTAATTATGGGTTTATATTAAGATATTTCCATGCAAATGGTGCTTCTTTGTTTTTTTTTTGTCTTTATATTCATATTGGACGAGGGTTATATTACGGGGGGTATTTAAAATTACATGTTTGGAGTGTTGGAGTTTTGCTTTTTTTATTGACTATGGCGACCGCTTTTATGGGTTATGTTTTGCCTTGGGGCCAAATGTCTTTTTGGGGTGCGACTGTTATTACGAATTTATTATCTGCAACACCCTATTTTGGGGTGGATCTTGTTCAATGGGTTTGAGGTGGTTTTAGTGTATCTGGGGCCACATTAAATCGGTTTTTTAGTTTGCATTTCTTGCTTCCTTTTATCTTAGCCTTTCTTGCGATTATTCACTTGGTTTATTTACATGTTGATGGGTCAAATAATCCTATCGGCGTAAGTTCTTCGATGGATAGTGTTTCTTTTCATACTTTTTATACTTCGAAAGATCTTTTTGGTTTCTTTTTTTTGTTTTTTTTATTTTTTTTTTTTTGTTTTTTTTTGCCTAATTTCTTAGGAGACGCAGAGAATTTTATTCAGGCGAATTCTTTAGTTACTCCTGTTCACATTCAACCCGAGTGGTACTTTTTATTTGCTTATGCCATTTTGCGTTCAATACCAAATAAATTGGGGGGGGTTGTTGCTATGTTTTGCAGTATTTTAATTTTATTTTTCTTACCCATTTTACATAAGAGCGTTTTAAAAGGGCTGTCTTTTCGTCCTTTGGGGCGAATGGCGTTTTGGTTTTTGATAATTAATTTTGGTCTTTTGACTTGAATTGGGTCGCAGGTAGTTGAAGAGCCCTTTATTTTAATTGGGCAAGTTGTTTCTTTTTTTTATTTTTTTTATTTTTTAGTTCTTGTGCCTGTGCTGGGCGTCTTAGAAAATCAATTATTAAAAAGAAATTAGCGAAACTTTTCTTTTCGGTGGTTTTATATTAGGCTTGGTGGGTTTGGGCTTTCGTGGTTTTCTTTTAAAGATTTCTTTTTTTCTTTTTTTGGTTTTTTTTTATTTTTGGTTTTTTGAGTTAGAGTGAGCAAAAATTTTTGTTTTAGTTGGGGGCTTCGCGGTTTTACTTTTATTAGGGCCAAAAAAAGAAGAACAAACAGACATTCCTATTTTAAACTTACTTGTTGTTTTAGGGGTTTTTTGTTTAATTTCTTCTAAAAATTGACTTTCTGTTTATTTAGCAATAGAGCTCTCCACACTTTGTTTTTTTGTTTTAATTGCTAGGGGGTCGGGCTATAGTGCAGAGGCAGGGTTAAAATATTTTGTTTTGGGGGCTCTTTCTTCTGGTTTATTTTTATTTGGATGTGCTTTGTTGTGTGGAACTGGGGGCAGTGTATATTTTTATTATATAGAATTACTTTTTAATTCAAAGCAAAGTTTTTCTGACGTTTGTGTGCCGATTGGGTACCTTTTAATTATTGCGGCTCTTTTTTTTAAATTGTCTGTTGCGCCTTTTCACATGTGGGTCCCAGATGTTTATGAAGGGGCACCAACAAAAACGGTTGTGTTATTAGCCATCGCGCCTAAAACAGGCCTGTTTTCTCTTTTATTTTCCATTGGATTGCCCATAAGTCTTTTCTTAGTTGGTGTTGTTTTTTCTCTTTTTGTTGGGGCTTTAGGTGCTTTAAATCAAACAAGAATCAAACGACTTTTGGCTTATAGTGGAATTGGCCATATGGGGTTTATTTTATGGGGCTTAGTAAACGGTTCTTTTGAGAGCTTACAAGCAAGTCTGGCCTATCTTTTTATATACATCATTATGACAATTTGTGTTTTTTCTATTATTCTGAGTTTTAATGTGTATAAAAATTTACTTGTTGAATTTAGTGGGCTATCCCGGCTTTTACCTTTTCTTTCTATTACTTTTGGGGTTGTTTTTTTTTCTATTGCTGGGGTCCCTCCTTTTGCAGGGTTTTTAGGGAAATGGGTGGTTTTATTATCGGGGGTTCTTTCTAAGTCTTTTTTTATTTTTTTTTTTGCCGTTTTTTGTTCTGTAATTGCGGGGGTTTATTATGTTAGAATTGTAAAAATTCTTTTTTTTCAAAAAAACTCTTTTTTTTTAACTACAACAAAAGCTTTAAAAAAAGAGCTTAAATTAAATTTTAAGAGGGTTTTTTTAATTGGCCTTTGTTTTTATTTTATTCTTTTCCTTTTTTTTTCTCCACATTTTGGGTTTTGTTTCACTTCCCAAGTAGTTATGGGGTTGTTTTAAAATGAAAGCTCTTATTTTTTGTTTTTTTTTAAGTACAATTGTTTCCGGAATAATGGTTGTTTCTGCCCTAAACCCTGTGCTTTCTATTTTTTGGCTAGTTCTTGTTTTTGTTAATTCTGCGGTTTTTTTTCTTTGATTAGAGGTCGACTTTCTTGCCTTAATGTTTTTACTTGTTTATGTGGGGGCTATTGCTGTTTTGTTTTTGTTTGTAGTGATGTTATTAAATTTAACAGACTACCCCCCGGTTTTTAGAGAAGAAGTTGATATGACAAACTATATGCCAGTCGGGTTTCTAATTGGAGGTTTTTTTTTTTCCGAAATTGCTTCAAGTTGATCTATTATCTTTCCTTGAGTTGAAAGCTGAGACTTGTCTTTTCCTTGGCTTCTTGTTTCTTATCATAATATTGAGGCATTGGGGCAGGTTTTGTATTTACCTTGTTTTTGTTTGTTTTTTTTAGCAGGCTTTGCTTTATTGGTTGCTATGATTGGTGTTATTGTTTTAACTCAAGAATTAGAACCTTTAACTAAAAAACAAGATCTTTTTATTCAAATAAATAGGTAATGAGTGGCTCTTCTTATTTTGAACAGTTTAATGTTGTGTGACTATTTGGTTTGACAAACTCTGCTATAATGATGTCTCTTGTCATTTTTGTGGTTTTGTTGTTTTTAAAAGGAGTTGGTTTGGTCCCTAAAAGATGGCAATCTTTTTTTGAATTAGTGTGTTTTCATTTTTATTATGTGGCAAAAGAGAACTTAGGTGTTGAAGGTTTAAAATTTTTTCCTTTTATTCTTTCTCTCTTTTTTTTTTTAGTCTTTTTAAATATCTTTGGTTTATGTCCTTATGTCTTTACCCCAACAACTCATATAATTGTAACCCTTGGGTTTTCTTTTTCGATTATTATTGGGATTACTCTCTCTGGGCTTTTAAGATTTAAAAAAGATTTTTTTAGTATTTTAATGCCTAGTGGGGCCCCCTTAGTTTTAGCTCCCCTTTTGGTTTTAATAGAAACGGTTAGTTATTTTTCTCGGGCTATTTCTTTGGGGGTTCGTTTGGCCGCAAATCTTTCTGCTGGACATCTTTTATTTGCCATCCTAGCCGGCTTTGGTATTATTTTTAAGTCGGCAATTGTAATTATGGTTTTTATTACACTATTAGAACTTGCTGTTGCGATTATTCAAGCTTATGTTTTTTGTTTATTGACAACTATCTATTTGGCGGACACACTTGTTTTACACTAATGAGTCTTTTTTGGCTGGTTCTTTTAGTTGGGGCAATTAGTGTTATGGAGGTTTCAAGAGAAAAAAAAAGTCTTTTAAAAAAACGTGCCTTAGAGTGGTCTTTGGCTATTTTTTTTAGTGCTTTGGTTTTGTGGGGTGGATTTGGTGGAGAAGGACACTTTCAATTTATAGAACTCGTTGGATGAGGGGGTTTTTTAGCTTGGGGCCCTCTCCTTTTTGCTTTAGACGGTGTCTCTTTGTTTTTTTTGCTTTTAACAACTTTTTTGGTTCCGATTTGTATTTTAATTAGTCAGAAGTCGACAAGGTTTTTATTTAAAGAGTTTTTATTATGTCTATTCTTTTTAGAGGTTTTATTGGTTGGTGTTTTTTTAGTTTTTGACCTTTTTTTATTTTATATTTTTTTTGAGGGTGTTTTAATACCAATGTTTTTTTTAATTGGTATTTGAGGTTCTCGAGAAGAAAAAGTTCGTGCTTCTTTTTATTTTTTTTTTTTTACTTTTGCAGGGTCGGTTTTCTTTTTTTTTGTAATACTTTTTTTATATCAGACAACTGGGACAACTAATTATTTTCTTTTACTTAATACGAGGTTGTCTTTGAGTGTTCAAAAGTGAGCGCTGATTGGTGTTTTTCTTAGTTTTGCTGTCAAACTACCGCTTATTCCTTTCCATATTTGGCTTCCACAAGCGCATGTCGAAGCTCCTGTCGCAGGCTCTGTTATTTTAGCGGGGATTTTATTAAAACTAGGTGGTTATGGTCTTTTGCGTTTTTCTTGGCCTCTTTTTCCAGAGGCTTCTTTTTATTGATCTCCAGTTGTTGTTTTTTTTAGTGTTATTGCAGTTGTTTATGGGGGGCTGATGACATGTCGTCAAATTGATTTTAAACGACTTGTTGCTTATTCTTCTGTTGCACACATGGGGTTAGTCCCCTTGGGTATTTTTACACATATTATGGAGGGGTTGGTTGGGGCTGTTTTTTTAATGTTGGCGCATGGTTTTGTTAGTTCTGCCCTTTTTATTGGTGTGACTTTTTTATATGATCGTCATCACACGCGTTTAATAAAATATTATCGGGGTCTGACTTTAACTATGCCATTTTTTGCTGTTTCCATGCTTGTTTTGTCTTTATCAAACATGGGGCTACCTTTAAGTTGCAATTTTGTTGGGGAGTTCTTTTCTTTACTTGCGGCGTTTAAATATTATTATGGAGTTGGGGCGCTTGTTGTTTTTGGGGTTCTTTTTTCTGCTATTTATTCTCTTAGTTTGTTTAACCGTATTTCTTTTGGAGGAGGGTCTAACTATCTTCTTTTTAATAGAGACTTAAATCGACAAGAGGGCTTTACAATGCTTCCTTTTTTTATAATAATTTTTCTTGGAGGGGTTGTACCTTTTTGGGTTATTAACTTGGTTAAAAACAGTCTTGTTTTTAGCCCAATTGGGTAGCCCTTTGCTTTTTGAAAGGGTAGTTTATGATTTTCTTTTTAAATTAACTTCTTCAATTAACTTTTTGAGTTATAATAGGACTGTTTAAAAGAAGATCGTTTGAGGTTAATGGGAAATATTATAAAACAAGTAAAGTGGGTCCTTTGGTTTTGGGGATTTAAAAGCTTTGGGTCTGAGTAATACATGCTAGTGTATGCGAACAGGTGAGGGTGAAAGAAAAAGTTTATTTTTTTTTATTGTATTAGGAAAAGAAGAGGTTGATTTCTTCTTTCCAAAGATGCATGGTTTAACCACATTTTCACTGAAACAAGGGAAAACATTGGCAGCAGTAAAGAATTTTATGCAATATACGAAAGTAAGACATAGGCAGAACCTTTTAACCTGTCAAATTAAGTGCCAGCAGACGCGGTGAAACTTAAGGGTTTGTTTTTTATAAAAAGCAGAAAGCGTGTAAAGGTAAAACATTTAAAATAAATAGAATTTTTTTAGTAGTGGTGGAATATTAAAAGAAAAAAAAGAATTTTTTATGTGAAGACAATTTATTTTTTTCTTTAACACGAAGGTTCTGGGAGCGAACAGGATTAGGAACCCTGGTAGTCGATACAGTAAAAGAAAGTCGCTTGAGTAGTACGGTCGCAAGATTAAAATTCAAAAAACTTGGCTGTTCATTGTTATTTAGAGGAGCGTGTTGCTTAATTCGATAATCCGCGAGTTACCTTACCAAAACTAGCTTTTACAGGTGTTGCATGGCCGTCGTCAATTTATGTTTGATACAATCGATTAAACCCTAGAAAGGTTGAAGTCAGGTATTATTGCCCTTATGTTTTGGGGTTAAATGCGCTACATTTTTTTTTTAATAAAAAAAAAGAGTTCGGATTGTCTTTAAAAGAGGATGATTAAGTTGGATTTAATAGTAATTGAAAAGTAGAGCGTTTCAATGAATTTGCCGCAATGTTAGTACAAATAGCCCGTCGCCTCTACTGAGGTAAACAAAGTAGAGTAAGTCGTAACATAGTAAGGGTGAGGGAACTGGCCCTTGAGGCCCAAAAGTTAATAATATCAATTATTACCTTGGAGTTAAAAAATTAATAAAAGAATATAGTAAGGAGCGGGTCTATGATATAAATTGTAGACGGGGCAAAGGTAACAATAGACTTTTGTTTGGTGGGGTGCGATATCATCCATATCATTTAGCGGAACCCTCTCCATGACCTTTTTTGGGGGCGACGGCCGCGTTTTGTTTGACTATTGGCTTAGTGTCTTTTTTCCATTATTGGCAACGTTTTTTTTTATGATTAGGGGTTTTAGTTATGGTTGGAGTTATGTTTGTTTGATGACAAGATGTAATACGAGAGTCTACCTTTCAAGGGCATCATTCTTTAATTGTAAAACAAGGAATTAAATATGGTATGCTTTTATTTATTCTTTCAGAAGTCCTTTTTTTTTTTTCTTTTTTTTGGGCTTTTTTTCATAGTAGTTTAGCCCCTGCGGTGGAATTGGGGGTAGTATGACCCCCACAAGGTGTCTCTGCATTAAATCCTTTCTCTGTTCCCCTATTAAATACTGCTGTGCTATTAAGCTCCGGGGCAACGGTGACATGGGCTCATCATGCCATTGTTTGTGGGGCTAAAAGAGAAGCGCAGTTGGGTTTGTTTTTAACACTTTTATTGGGAGTAGTCTTTACAAGTTTACAGGCAATTGAGTATTATGAGGCCCCGTTTGCTTTGTCAGATTCTGTTTATGGATCAACTTTTTTTGTTGCAACTGGGTTTCATGGACTACATGTTTTAATTGGAACGACTTTTTTATTTGTTTGTTTTTTTCGTTTGTTATCTAATCAATTTACTCGCCGTCAACATGTGGGTTTTGAGGCGGCTAGCTGGTACTGACATTTTGTTGATGTAGTATGACTATTTTTATATCTTTGTATTTATTGATGAGGTTCTTAAAAATATTTGAAAATGGATTTTTTTAAAATATATGATAATGAAGATGGCTTTTGGTGTGTGGGTATTCGGGATATGGCCGAAGAAATTACTTTTTTTCATGATCGGGTGATGTTTTTGTTGGTTGCTATTGTTCTTGTTGTCTTATGACTTATTGGGGAGGTTTTAATAAATAAATTTTATGATCGCTTTTTAGTTGATGGTACTTTTTTAGAAATTATTTGTACTATAATATTGGTAGTTCTTGTTGCATTGCTCTCTCCTAATTTATTGTATTTGATGGGTGAAGTGAGTTTCCCTTTTCCAGTTGTACATGCAATGGAAAGGGAAAGTATTGAGGGGTTTTATCAAGAGGATGTTGGACCACTCAGATGGCCCATACCAGTTGTGCCTGAGATGGAAGGGGAAGACACTGAGGAAGTTTTTCAAGAGAGCGTTAGACCACCCACCCCGCCCCCGCCTCCTCCACCAGAGCAATATCCATTATTATATCATCCAAATGTGCTCCGGTCTTTGGGGTTGGGGCACTTAGTGGACGAAAGGCCTCCCTGGTCTATCCCTCTTCAACCAGGGGAATATCCTCCAAATATTCGTCTAGTTGGATCGGAGACTCCTATGAGCGAAAGTGTTTTTCAAAGAGATTTGCCTCCGCCTTATTTTCAACCATTTTTTTTTGTTAGGGACACCCCTTCTACGGCCATTGTTTCTTCAACAGGTTCTCCTTCTACGATCGTTTCTTCTTCTATGGATCAAGTTGTCCCCTCAAATGTTGTTCACTCCCCACCTCTTAGAAGCGCAGGGCCGATTTTGGCTGCCAATGTTAGTGTGGAGGACCATTCTGTTCCAGATAACGACGAATTAGAGGGGACAAATTAAAAGCTAAAATGTGGATTTGTTTTTTTTTATGTCTTTGTATTTACTAATGAGGTTCTTAAAAATGTTTCAAGACGGGGCAGAGGCTTGGTGTTTGGGTTTTCAAGATATGGCAGACCCAGTGGCTGAAGAAATTATTTTTTTTCATGATCGGGTGATGTTTTTGTTGATTATTATTGTAACTGTTGTTTTGTGACTTATTGGTGAGGCTTTAACAAATAAATTTTATGATCGCTTTTTAGTTGATGGTACTTTTTTAGAAATTATTTGAACTATAATACCGGCAGTTATTTTAGTTTTTATTGCATTACCTTCTCTTAAATTATTGTATTTGATGGATGAAGTGGTTTCTCCTGTTTTAACCATAAAGGCGGTTGGACATCAATGATATTGGTCTTATGAATATTCCGATTATGAGGGGGAGACATTGGGGTTTGATTCTTATATGCTTTCTACATCGGATTTAACTTCAGGGGAGAATCGTTTGTTGGAAGTGGACAACAAACTTATTCTTCCAATTTTAACTCATATAAGGCTTTTGGTTACAGGAGCGGATGTTTTGCATTCTTTTGCGGTTCCTTCTTTAGGGTTAAAAATAGATGCTGTTCCAGGTCGTCTTAACCAAACGGGGGTTTTTATTAAAAGGCCGGGGTTTTTTTTTGGACAATGTTCTGAGATTTGTGGTGCAAATCATTCTTTTATGCCAATTGTTATAAGAGGAGTTTGGATTGAAGAATATCTTCATTCTTTGAAATGTATTATAAATACCTAGTTCTGGTAGTTCTTTTATTTTTATTGGGGAGCTGGGGTATAATTTTAAACCGAGGACATTTTATTATTATGATTGTTTCCATTGAGCTGGTTTTATTATCTACTTTTTTTTTCTTTTTAATAAATTCTAAAGAAATTGATGTTTTAATAGAACAAGTGTATATGATAATGGGTTTAACAATTGCGGCAGCGGAGTCTTCAATTGGTCTAGCTATTTTGGTTGCTTATTATCGTATTCGAGGGACAATCGTTTTAAAATCTTTTAGTTCTTTACGAGGTTAAGGATGCGTTTTTTTGCTTTTTGTTTTTTGACAATTGTTTTGGCGGGGTTGTTTTCTATTGTTTCTTTTTTTCTAGGAGAGAAAGTACCAGATCGAGAAAAGGTTTCTGCTTATGAGTGTGGTTTTGTGCCATTTAGTTTCTTGGGCCGTCCTTTTTCAATACGATTTTTTTTAATTGGCATTTTATTTTTAATTTTTGATTTAGAGATTAGTTTTTTTTTTCCTTGGTGTGTTTTATATAATTCAATTGCCCCCTTTGGGTTTTGAACTATGATTGGGTTTTTCTTTATATTAACTTTAGGTTTGGTCTATGAGTGGTTAAAGGGGGGTTTAGAGTGAGAGTAACAAAAAAGAGTAAAAGAAAAAGTCCTATCTATTATGGGAGTAGTAGTTATAAGTATCCCAACTCCGGTTTCTGCTTTAATCCATGCGGCAACAATGGTTACGGCGGGTGTGTTTTTATTAGTTCGAGCATCTCCTTTGTTTGATGTCGTTCCTCTTATGTTAATTATTATAACAACGATTGGGGTTTTAACGGTGTTTTTTGCTGGTACAATTGGTTTGGTTCAAAATGATTTGAAAAAAATAATTGCTTATTCTACTTGTAGTCAACTAGGATATATGGTTGTTGCTTGTGGGCTTTCTCATTTTTCTACTGGTTTGTTTCATTTAATGAACCATGCTTTTTTTAAAGCTTTGTTATTTTTGAGTGCGGGTTCTTTAATCCATGCGGTGGTTGATGAACAAGATGTAAGGAAAATGGGGGGGTTGTCCTCTTTTCTTCCTCTAACTTATGTTTTTTTTATTATAGGATCTTTCTCTTTAATGGGGTTTCCTTTTTTAACAGGGTTTTATTCAAAAGATTTGATTTTAGAGTTTGCTTTTGGGCAATTTTATTTAATTTTTGTTTATTTACTCGGGTGTTTTTCTGTTTTATTAACTGCAATATATTCTATTCGTCTAGTTTTTTTATCTTTTTTATCCAATACAAACTTAAAACGGGGAGTTTTTTTTTTTCTTAAGGAAGGGGAGGGACTGCTTTTAGCCCCCTTGGGGGTATTGGCTTTGGGAAGTATTTTTGGGGGTTATTTTTGTAAAGAAATGTTTTGGTGTTTTCAAATGGGGACTTTCCCTGTGCTTTTTTTAAGCATTAAACTTCTTCCTGTTTTTTTAAGTTTAGTTGGGGTTTTTGGAGTGCTTTTTTTTTTTTATTTTTTTTTATCTAAAACTTTGTTTTTCTTTTTTTCTATTTATTGTTTTTTAGGCTCTGCTTGACAAATTAATTATTCTTTTAATTTTTTTTTTATAAAAAAAATATATAAAATCGGACATATAATCACAAATTTAACTCTTGATAAGGGGGTGTTAGAGCTTATTGGACCAAAGGGAATTGTTAACTTTTTGATTTTACAAGTACAAAGATTAAGTAGTTTTCAGTCTGGACTGGTTTTTAATTATGCTTTGGCCTTCTTTATTGGAGTTGTTGTTTTTATGGTTTGATTGTAGAGAATTCGGTTAAAGTAAGCCATTGGCCTTCAAAGCTAAAAATGTAGGTGCAAGTCCTACTTTCTCTGAAAATGCCACAGTTAAACACAATAATGTTTTTAAATCAATACGGGTGTACTTTTTTTTTGTTTTTTGTTCTTTTATTTTTTTTTTTGTTTATTCTTTTACCTCAAGTAAAAAAAAACTTTTTTTTTAGAAAAAAAATAAGTACAAAGGGATTTGCAAAAGAGTCTTTTTTAATAAAAGAAGTTCTTTTTATTTGATGATAATGAAAAATAATTGGAGAGGTGCGATATATTTAGTTTTTGGGGTTGTTATATGGTTTATTCTTTTTTGTTTTTTTTCAAAAGTTTATGCTCTTTGTTCGGATGAATATCTGTTAGCAGATGAATTAATTAAAACTATTGGGGAGTATAGCCCCGGTGTCCAGGTAAAAAGTTATTCGGGGCTTGTGGATTATATAAAAATAAACCGCCAGAATCTTAGCGGTTTTACTTTATTTGAGCATTTTTCATGGGTTGAACCGGATCTTGATACAGAGGATTATGTAGCCGCGGGTATTGATGATTGGGCCGGGACTTATAATATTTTTCTTAATGATTTAGCCGAAATGCGAAGTCATTTTATTTATGATGCGTAACTTTCAACTATTAAATGTAGTAGGCTTTAAGAAATGGACTTTTGGCCATGCTCGTAAATCGAGTAAGGGATGTTGGGTTTGTTTTAGCCAAATTGACAATTTGAATTATGAACTCGTGTTTTTATTTGATTATAATGAAAAATAATTATTTTATTCGTTGGGTTTTTTCTACAAATCATAAAGATATAGGTACTTTATATTTAGTTTTTGGTGTTGGAGCAGGTTTAATTGGGACTGCTTTTAGTATGCTTATACGATTGGAGCTTTCGGCGCCAGGCGCTATGTTAGGGGATGATCATCTTTATAATGTAATTGTAACAGCACATGCTTTTATTATGATTTTTTTTTTAGTAATGCCGGTTATGATTGGGGGGTTTGGGAACTGGTTAGTGCCATTATATATTGGGGCACCGGACATGGCGTTCCCCCGATTAAATAATATTAGTTTTTGGTTATTACCGCCTGCTTTGCTTTTATTGTTAGGCTCTGCTTTTGTTGAACAAGGTGCAGGAACGGGATGAACGGTCTATCCTCCTCTTTCTGATATTTATGCGCACTCTGGGGGTTCTGTTGACATGGTTATTTTTAGTCTTCATTTGGCTGGGGTTTCTTCTATCTTAGGAGCAATAAACTTTATTACAACGATTTTCAACATGCGAGCCCCTGGTGTTTCTTTTAATAGAATGCCTTTGTTTGTTTGGTCTATTTTAATAACTGCCTTTTTATTACTTTTATCTTTGCCTGTGTTAGCGGGTGCAATTACTATGTTATTAACAGATCGAAATTTTAATACAACTTTTTTTGATCCTTCTGGAGGTGGAGATCCTATTTTGTTCCAACATTTATTTTGGTTTTTTGGGCATCCTGAAGTTTATATTTTAATTTTGCCTGGTTTTGGTATGATTTCTCAAATAATACCTACTTTTGTTGCTAAAAAACAAATTTTTGGGTATTTAGGGATGGTTTATGCGATGCTTTCAATCGGTCTTCTTGGGTTTATTGTTTGGGCCCATCATATGTTTACAGTTGGGATGGATGTGGACACAAGAGCCTATTTTACTGCGGCGACTATGATTATTGCCGTGCCAACTGGAATAAAAGTGTTTAGTTGGTTGGCCACTATTTATGGTGGCACTTTAAGATTAGACACTCCTATGCTTTGGGCTATGGGTTTTGTTTTTTTATTTACAGTAGGCGGTTTAACAGGGGTTATATTAGCAAATAGTTCTCTCGATATTGTTCTACATGACACATATTATGTAGTTGCACATTTTCATTATGTTCTTTCTATGGGGGCTGTCTTTGCTATTTTTGGGGGGTTTTATTATTGAATTGGGAAAATTAGTGGATATTGTTATAACGAACTCTATGGTAAGATCCATTTTTGGTTGATGTTTATAGGGGTTAATTTGACGTTTTTCCCCCAACACTTTTTGGGTTTGACAGGTTTTCCAAGACGATATTCGGATTTTGCAGATGCTTTTGCGGGTTGAAATCTAATAAGTTCCTTAGGTTCTGTTGTTTCAATTTTGGGCGTTATTTGGTTTCTATATATTGTATTTGATCTTTTTGTTAAAGAAGAAAAGTTCTTAGGTTGAACGAACCAGAGCTCTTTAGAGTGGGTCCATCTTTCTCCCCCTTTATTCCATACTTATGAGGAGCTACCTTTTGTTATAGAAATACAAACAAACAATGGACATAAAAATATTTTTATTGAAAAAAAAAATGGGTAACTTAGTTTTTGTTTGTTTTAATTGGGACAACGGCACGTGAACTTCAACTGTTATAGATAATTATTTTTTAGTGGATTCCTTGGTTAACTATGTTACTATTTATTCGGAACCTTTCGAAGTTTTTCCTCGTGATGTCAATACTTTGGCCAATTTTGTTAATACTAATGCTAATTATTTATCCGGGTCGCAATTAATGACTCATTTTGACTATAATGGGGGAGGGGAGCTGGAACCCTATGTTCGGCAGGGCTTAGTTGACGGAATTGAACGTTGATCTCAGGAGTGCTCTATTTTTATTCCAGATATAGGGGTATTAAGAACGGTCGCAATCAGATAATAAGAACAAGGTCAGTAAAGCAAGTATATAAAGAAATGAAAAAAAAATTTTTCACACAATGAATTTTGGCTACAAAGCATAAAGAGGTCGGCACTTTATATTTTATTTTTGGAATTGTTATATTCTTTATTCTTTTTTATTTTTCTTCACCAGTCTATGTTTCATCAGTCTATGCTTCACCAGTCTATGCCTCTTGTGAGAATGAGTATATACCAGCAAATGGTTTGGTTAATGTTTTTAGGGGGTATCGCCCCCACGGTCTAATAGAGGTAAAATTAAAACCAGACCGTAATAATCTTCGTGGTTTTACTTTATTAGAGCATTTAAATGTTGGGCTTGTCTTAGCCAAATTGACTCGTTTTTTTATTTGATTATAATGAAAAATAATTATTTTATTCGTTGCCTTGTTTCGAGAAATTGGCCTTCCTTTTTAGCTTTAGGCCTTACTTTATTATTTTTTATTTGGCCGAACCAGGCTTTTTGTCAGGACGATTATATAATGGCAAATGCGCTAATCGATTTTCTTAAGGAGTATTGCCCAGAGGAGCAAATTAAAGTAAGAAACTATTGAGTACTTGTTCATTATTTAAGAGCAGACAAGGGGAATTTAAGCGGCCATGTTTTATTAGATCAATTTTCATGGTCTTCGGGGGATCCTTTGACAAAGCACTTTCTCGCCGCGGGGATTGACGAATGAGCCAGTTCTCATAATATTCGCCTTATAGATGTGGAAGACATGCGGAAGAGTTTTTGTTATTATGTGGAAGAAAATTAACTGAAAATTATTTAATGTCTTTTTTTTTGATAGGAATTGTTTTAATTGTCCACGGTGTGATTACGTTAATTTATGCCATATAATTTGTTGGGGGAGCTTTCCTCTAACAGACCATGGATGTAGAAGTAGTGCATCAGATATTTAGTTGTTTTATTAAAGGCAATATTTTAAAGAAACTTGGCTATTCGTCGTTTCTGTTTATTTTGGGCTATGTTCTTATTTGTTAATAAATTTTTGGTGAACCCATGCTCGTAAATCGAGTAAGGGATGTTTTTAGTATGCTTATACGATTGGAGCTTTCTATGTTAGGTGATGATCCTTTTTAGTTCACAACATTCTTGTCTAAAGGTTTTATGTTTATTTTGGGAAGAGAGAAAAAGTCCGTGGTATTTTT